TTAATCCGCGGGAGGTCAAATTTAGGTTGCTGCTCAATTATTTTAGTGTAATTTTGACCTCCCGCGATTAACAAGAACACAGAATCACGCCCTGTAGGATTTGAACCTACGACATCGGGTTTTGGAGACCCACGTTCTACCGAACTGAACTAAGAGCGCTTTATTATCACAATAAATATTTTGTAACCCCAATTTATCTTGCATATATATATACTATAAAAAATAAAAATGAAATATTTATTTAATTATGTATGTACAATTTTATTAATTGATCTCAATTGATCCCTCGTTACTGCTCAGAAGATAAGTAATAGGTAGGGATGACAGGATTTGAACCCGTGACATTTTGTACCCAAAACAAACGCGCTACCAAACTGCGCTACATCCCTTTCAATTGGTCTACAGTGTCATTGTAGAGAATCCCTGTCTTGTTTTCCACATCTTTATTTCCTACATTGATATACACAAACTATCTTATCATTTCTTCCTTCTTCCTTTTGGTCTCATATATCATATAACAAACATATAATATGGTAAAAGACTTATATAAAGTATGAAATAAATATGAAATCTACCACAAAAAATTAATATTTTTTTGGAATTTAAGGCGGAAATGGACGTATTTTTTTCTTTTAATAAATATCTATTTTGTACATTTCAATTTGAATTAGGAACTCCGCGTACAAGTGGTAAGTCATTAACTACATATACACATCCGGTCATATATGTATTACCATTATGTATTACAAATTACAATAAAATTACAATAACGAATACAGAAAGAGGAGTTTTTAAAATGCGAGATCTAAAAACATATCTCTCCGTGGCACCGGTAGTAAGTACTCTATGGTTCGGTTCTTTAGCAGGTTTATTGATAGAGATCAATCGTTTTTTTCCGGATGCGTTGATATTCCCCTTTTTTTCATTCTAGCTATTGATATGGGAAGGGGGAAGAAGATTAGAGATACAATCAAATATCTGTAACTAATCCCTACCCCTCCCTTCTTTTTTTCTTTGTTTTTTCTTTTTTTACTTATTCTTTCTAAAAAAAAAAAAAAAAAACAAAGAAAAAGCGGTTTCACCCTCAGTGAAACTATGAACTCGGGCTCAGGCTCAAATTAAATTAATAATAGAATGGAAATGCGGTGGTTGGGGCAACAATATCATACAAGATACTTAACTGAAAATGAAATACTGTACGGCAATTAAAAATTATAAATATAGTTCGAAATAATTATATTACTTATTATTTATTACTATATTGATATTGATTGCAACAAAATATTTCTTTCATAATTTGATTTCGAGTTACCTGCTTCTATTTTTGTGTCCTTTCTTCTTCGGGTCGGAAAATTAAAGAATTGAGTGAATCAAAAACCAAAGGAGGTTCATGGCTAAGGGTAAAGATGTCCGAGTAACGGTTATTTTGGAATGTACCAGTTGTGTTCGAAATCGTGTTAATAAGGAATCAATGGGCATTTCCAGATATATTACTCAAAAGAATCGACACAATACGCCTAGTCGATTGGAATTGAGAAAATTCTGTCCCTGTTGTTACAAACATACGATTCATGGGGAGATAAAGAAATAGATCGAACCGATCGCTCGTGTGTCAGTCTTCCAAGGAAGATGAAAAATTACATATTATATATAACAATATATATATATAATTTATTTTTGAATTTATTTAAATAGAAATAAATATAAACAAATAAATAGAAACAAACCAAATCCTATTTCGATCGGATCAAAGATGATGTAGAATTAAGAAATAGGATTGGGATTTTCAGGATAAGGAATAAACAAACCATGGATAAATCCAAGCGAATCTTTCTTAAATCTAAGCGATCTTTTCGTAGGCGTTTGCCTCCGATCCAATCGGGGGATCGAATTGATTATAGAAACATGAGTTTAATTAGTCGATTTATTAGCGAACAAGGAAAAATATTATCTAGACGGGTGAATAGATTGACCTTAAAACAACAACGATTAATTACTATTGCTATAAAACAAGCTCGTATTTTATCTCCGTTACCTTTTCTTAATAATGAGAAACAATTTGAAAGAAGCGAGTCAACCGCTAGAGCTGCTGGTCTTAGAACCAGAAAAAAAATAGGTTGACTCTTCAATTGAATTGAATCAAAATAAAATTCCAATCCAAACTCAAATGCGGATTGACGTTTTTTTTTTTGTTCGAAAAATCGTAAAATCGAAATGTCCTGTCGTAAGAAAAAAAATGGGAGAAGAGGAATAAATATTTTTTATTTAACGTCTTTCTTCATTTTGATGACTTTATCATATTTTATCATACTAATTTCTACTCTACCTTCCCAGAGTTCATTCTCCAGGGAACTCCATTTAAACTATTCCAACGGATTCCTTCCAATCTCTTTATTTTATGATCTCATTGGAAATCATATAAAGACAACTCTTATTTAATATAGCTATTTGTGCAAGTATTTTACGATTAAGAAGTAACTGTCTCTTGTACAGATTGTGTATAAATTTACTATAACTAAAGTATACTTTATTCTCGCGAATTACTGCATTTATCCGAGTGATCCACAACCGACGAAAATCTCTCTTTTGTCTACCTCTATCCCGATGAGCCGAAACCAAAGCTCTTATTTTCTGTTGAGTAATAGTACGAGTAAGTCTTGAATGAGCCCCTCGAAAGGTTGATGCAAATAAACGAATTTTTGTTCTACGTCTTCGAGCTATATACCCTCGTTTAATTCTGGTCATTGAATAAATGAAACTTTGATGAATAACTAATCGATTTCCTTTCTTTCAGTTATTCCCTTCCCGTATCCTAGTCTATTAATAACAAAACGGATTCTTCCAATGTATAAAATTTAAATTCCAATGGCTTTTGCTACTATAACCTTCCCGACCACGATTTTTTTTTTTTTTTCTAGGTGAAATGCCTAGAAAAAAATTGTATTGATATTAGGTATCAAAAACACATAAAAGTAGTAAATATAAATGGATATAGTGGGTTCCATCGTTTCTATGGTTACTTCTTAAACGGTGAGGTCCTCTCTATACACCGGAGCCCTTCTTTCGTTTAATCAATGTTATTGTTAACTTGTACAGTTCACACTCTTTGGCTCTACCCATAATTATCCAGTACGAGGTCTTTCACAATGAGATCTACTTATACAGTAACGGTATTTAATTATGAAGATTAGCTGAGTAGCTGACCCTGTTAGTCCGTTCTTGCAAGAGTAAGGCATAATTTTTCTGCTTTTTAAAATAGTATTTCCCCTGCTTAATGGATATCATTTGCTATCAATGGAGAATTCTTTCTCATCTTAAATTTAAAACGGAGTTAATTGGATTTGCACCAACGGAAACCATACATTTGATACCACAATAGAAGGATAGATCTTTTTGATTTTTAGATATTGAATGGAGTTCTTCCATTCTAGTCTATTCACTGGTACTGATCGTTGATACTGGATCAATTGTTTTCTTTCTTTTGTCCTAGCCCATGATCTGAACGAGTCGCACATACACCCTAGTACATGTTCCTCGTCGCTGAGGACATCCCCCAAGAGCGGGGGATTTCGTGACATTTCTGATTGGCTGTCTTGTGTTTCTAATAAGTTGTTTAATAGTTGGCATATTGAATCATATACATAATGGGCTGGTTTAGATCGATCTTAACCGGATGATTATGAATTATTTTATTTCTATATTAATAGATTAATGAATAGAATATTAAATCCGGTAAGAAGATAAAATCTCAAATCACCAATTCGTCTGAAATTTTTGTTATTTTTTCTTTTTTATTCAGTCGCTACAAGATCAACAATTCCATGAGCTTGGGCTTCTGTTGCTGACATAAAAACATCTCTTTCCATATCTTCGGATACAACCCATAAGGGTTTGCCTGTCCTTTGTACATAAACCCTTGTGACGGTTTCGCGCAGCTTCAAAAGTTCTTCCGCTTCCAAGATAAATTCTCCCGTCTGTGCCTCATAAAAAGAACTAGCAGGTTGATGGATCATTACCCTGATGATATAACATAATAAATGTTTATTCTATCTCGCATGATGATAAGGTGAAGAGATAAAGAATAATAAAATATAGAATTGAACAACCGTACAGGCATCTTTTACGCATTGCATACGGCTCTATAATGGAATTCTTTTTACCTTACTTAAATATCAAATAAATTAAATATAGGGTCTATCAGACTCGGGTTGGTAAATGATCCAATAACCACCCTTCTTTTTGTTTTTGGAGTAGTTCAAAAATACTATGATGGCTCCGTTGCTTTATATATTTATTTCGTCTGTTATTTAGCAATCCCAAAGTTTCTTTTTTTTTTTTTTTTCAAATAAAAAAACAAGATTTTTTTTATTTTCATATTCTTTCATAACCTAAATATTGTTAAGAGCCTCCCGGCGTGAAAACAAAAAAGTTTGTGACGCTGAAATAGGCCTCCCGATAGATTAGATAAAATCGGAAATACCTTTTATCTCATACTACTCTTTCGATACATAATTTAAGGGTTAAAAAAATTTATCATATCGAATTCGAAGTGCCATGCTATTATTACTTAATATTCATATTTCATATAGCGCGAAGGCATAGTCTTCTTTTTTCTCTCAAATCAAATAAAAAACTCATTGGCGCCAAGCGTGAGGGAATGCTAGACGTTTGGTAATTTCTCCTCCGACCAGAATAAAAGATCCCATTGAAGCGGCTAATCCCATGCATATTGTCTGTATATCTGGTCGCACAAATTGCATAGTATCATAAATAGCTACTCCGGGTATTACCCATCCGCCAGGAGAATTTATAAACAAATATAGATCTTTGGTATCATCCTCTATACTGAGATATACCATAAGACCAATAAGTTGATTCGAGATCTCGCTATCAACCCCTTGGCCTAAAAAAAGTAATCTTTCTCGATAAAGTCGGTTGATTGGGATAAAGTTGTATCCCTTAGAAACCGTACATGCACCTTTTGATGCATACGGTTCAACAAAAATAACGAAAAAAAAAAAAAGAATCAATGTGTAGATGTAGATTCTAGCGCTTTCTTTTATTTTTTTTTTTTTTTTTTTTTCATACCAGGCTTTTAACTTATAAAAAGGGGCTTTTCTTTCATTTTTCAAAAAAGATGGGTTTTGGCCTGTTTTGTTTATCTATAAAAAAAATTACTAAATTTATCTAACTAACTTTTCATTGATGTATTGTTTCATCGAGATACAATCTCAATCGCGATGTAATTTTCTTGTTCCTGAATGGGCTTCTTCAATTTTTTTAGGTTTATGCTCTACTCCGAGTAAAGATCCGCCCGATTTGGATTTGCACATATATGACAAATGCCCCAATACCACGTCCTTTTGCTATGACTTCCTTTTTACAATTTATTTCATGTCTTACAACAGATATTCAATGCATTCATCATATTACTCGATTGATTAACAGTTTGAGATCACGTCTATTATAAATATATAAAGAAATAGAATATGATAGAAATAGTAATCATAAATAGATTTATTACCGGTTTTTTTCTAAACGGAGCCTGGATACTTCATTTTATTGGCCTAACCAAGATAACCATAAATTATTCTAATTGATAATATTAATCTGTATACCCTCCCGAAAAAATGGATCTAATTGAACTTCACGCTCCAAATTTTTGATAATTCAATCAATCTTTCTTGGGCGAAGGGGAGGATATCTCGATCGGGGAAGAGAATGGGGAAATACCATATGACCCAATATATCTGACAAGTCGCACTATATGTCAATCCACAATGCATCTTCCTCTCCAGGACTTCGAAAAGGTACTCTTGGAACACCAATAGGCATTAAATAAAAGAAAAATTAAGTACTATATCTCACTTTGATGTGAAAGCGTAACAATGGATTTAGTGTCCTACTAATATTGGCCTTTATCATATTTTATCCATAGATTGACTAAGTTCATAAAAAAAGATAAAGAAGACAAAATGAATAAAGGAAAATTATTACAAATAAGTCCTTTGAATGATGAACAAATATATATATACATTCACTCATATAAAATGGTATCAACTCCCCTACCATTGCGTATTGGTACTTATCGGGTGTAGAATAGATCTGCTTCTTTTTGTTCCTACAAACAAAATAGTTTCATTATTACTAAAAGTAATTGAAAAGAATCAAACAAATCAAACAAATATTAATTCTTTCCCCAAGATAATCCACTAAAAAGAGGGTCCACAGCATAGTTTTTTCCAATGCAATAAAGTTACATTGTGTCTATTTTTCATTGATAAAGGGGTATTTCCATGGGTTTGCCTTGGTATCGTGTTCATACCGTCGTATTGAATGATCCCGGTCGTTTGATTTCTGTCCATATAATGCATACAGCTCTGGTTGCTGGTTGGGCCGGTTCGATGGCTCTATACGAATTAGCAGTTTTTGATCCTTCTGATCCTGTTCTTGATCCAATGTGGAGACAGGGTATGTTCGTTATACCCTTCATGACTCGTTTAGGAATAACCAATTCATGGGGCGGTTGGAGTATCACAGGGGGTACTGTAACGAATCCGGGTATTTGGAGTTACGAAGGTGTGGCCGGGGCACATATTGTGTTTTCGGGCTTGTGCTTTTTGGCAGCTATCTGGCATTGGGTGTATTGGGATCTAGAAATATTTACTGATGAACGTACAGGAAAACCCTCTTTGGATTTGCCTAAGATCTTTGGAATTCATTTATTTCTATCAGGGGTGGCTTGCTTTGGTTTTGGTGCATTTCATGTAACAGGATTGTATGGTCCTGGAATATGGGTGTCCGATCCTTATGGACTAACTGGAAGGGTACAATCCGTAAATCCAGCGTGGGGTGTGGAGGGTTTTGATCCTTTTGTTCCGGGAGGAATAGCCTCTCATCATATTGCAGCAGGGACCTTGGGCATATTGGCGGGTCTATTCCATCTTAGTGTACGTCCACCTCAACGCCTATACAAAGGATTACGTATGGGAAATATTGAAACCGTCCTTTCCAGTAGTATTGCTGCTGTCTTTTTTGCCGCTTTTGTAGTTGCTGGAACTATGTGGTATGGTTCAGCAACTACCCCGATTGAATTATTTGGTCCCACTCGTTATCAATGGGATCAAGGATACTTCCAACAAGAAATATATCGAAGAATTGGTGCTGGGTTGGCTGAAAATCAAAGTTTATCTGAAGCTTGGTCTAAAATTCCCGAAAAACTAGCTTTTTATGATTACATCGGCAATAATCCGGCAAAGGGGGGGTTATTCAGAGCGGGCTCAATGGACAACGGGGATGGAATAGCTGTTGGGTGGTTAGGACATCCTATCTTTAGAGATAAAGAGGGGCGCGAACTTTTTGTACGTCGTATGCCTACTTTTTTTGAAACATTTCCGGTTGTTTTGGTAGACGGAGACGGAATTGTTAGAGCCGATGTTCCTTTTAGAAGGGCGGAATCTAAATATAGTGTCGAACAAGTAGGTGTAACTGTCGAGTTCTATGGTGGCGAACTCAACGGAGTCAGTTATAGCGATCCCGCTACTGTGAAAAAATATGCTAGACGTGCTCAATTGGGTGAGATTTTTGAATTAGATCGTGCTACTTTGAAATCCGATGGTGTTTTTCGTAGCAGTCCACGGGGTTGGTTTACTTTTGGACATGCTTCGTTTGCTTTGCTCTTCTTCTTCGGACACATTTGGCATGGTGCTAGAACCTTGTTTCGAGATGTTTTTGCTGGTATTGATCCAGATTTAGATGCTCAAGTGGAATTTGGAGCATTCCAAAAACTTGGAGATCCAACTACAAGAAGACAAGTAGTCTGATACAATATGCTTTGTTACTTGTTACTTTTCATTTTGATTTTCTTTTTGTGATTTTTAGATGGGGTACCAGATAAATCTTGATTTGAATCACTGCCTTTTCTTTGACTCTTGTTCTTTATTTATCCGGGAGACGATCCCAAATAAACAGGTATGGAAGCTATAATTGTAAATCACGATCGAATCTATGGAAGCATTGGTTTATACATTCCTTTTAGTCTCAACTCTAGGAATAATTTTTTTCGCTATCTTTTTTCGAGACCCGCCTAAAGTTCCAACTAAAAAGGTGAAATGATTTGTCATTATCTCAATTGAAGTACGGATCCTCCCAATATTGGGAGGATCCGTACTTCAACTAGTCCCCGTGTTCCTCGAATGGATCTCTTAGTTGTTGAGAGGGTTGCCCAAAAGCAGTATATAAGGCGTACCCAGTAAAACTTACAAGTAAACCAGATAAAAAGATGGCAACTAGGGTTGCTGTTTCCATGATTATATAGTTTTAAGACATTATAAAGTTTTAAGACCACAATGGATCTATGATAAGATCATTTATTTACAACGGAATGGTATACAAAGTCAACAGATCTTACTGAATATAAAATATTATGGCTACACAAACCGTTGAAGGTAGTTCTAGATCTGGCCGCCCAAAACGAACTAATGCGGGGAGTTTATTGAAACCATTGAATTCAGAATATGGTAAAGTAGCTCCTGGGTGGGGAACTACTCCTTTGATGGGTCTCGCAATGGCTCTATTCGCGATATTCCTATCTATTATTTTGGAGATTTATAATTCTTCCATTTTACTGGATGGAATTTCAATGAATTAGATTCACAAGAACCATTAACTGGCTTTTTCAATACAAAGTGAAGCGTTTAGGTTTCTGATTTTTATCCCATTCTATTTTGGTAGTTTGACCGTGGAATTTCTTTGTTTCTGTATTTCCGGAATATGAGTGTGTGACTTGGTATAAATGATCCTATGGATAGTACAGAGAATGGGTCTGTCATCTTGATAGAGATGGTTTTACTTCGTCGGATATTCATTCTAGTATCTGGAGCACGGAATATATGAAATAGATTACTATTAGAACTATGATTCATACTTAATAGTCAGACCTCGTGTCCGGACTTCAAAAAATTTTTTCAAAGAGTTAGAAGTTATAAATAGAAATATTTTTATTCTTTCAAACTTTCGTTTATGCTTATTTTGATCAAAGGACAAAACAAAGGTTTCTTTGGTTTGGATTTTTAGTCATTATATCTATTCATTGAATAAGTGATGATCCAATGGTTCTTACTCAGGGAATTTTGGGACTTAGACTTAGTTTGAAAGGGTTTTATTGAATCATCGTGGTTTTAGTATGAATCTGAGGTTTTAATCAATTCATAGGGTCTTAACAAGAGAATTCCTATCAATAATAAAGAAAACAGCAGTAAAGCCGCATTACACATAAATAACACCAAAGAAAATAGGTAAATAGAAGATTCAAGAGGCCTATAACGATCAATATATAGACGAATGAGCCGACTTGATTTTTTGGCATTATAACCACAAAGAAGAGCTTTCGGATTTTTATTCTTTAGTATCTTCAAAAAAAAATTGAATCATAAATCATAGAATTAATAAATTTAAAACTTTATATTACACACATCCGTTAGAACTAGTATTTGGGTGTTTCTGTTTGAGCCGTACGAGATGAAATTTTCATATACGGTTCTCCGGGGGGGTCCCCTTGATTTACCTATCTCAATAAAATCTATGATTGGTTCGAAGAACGTCTTGAGATTCAGGCAATTGCCGATGATATAACTAGTAAATATGTTCCTCCTCACGTCAACATATTTTATTGTCTAGGGGGAATTACGCTTACTTGTTTTTTAGTACAAGTAGCTACCGGGTTTGCTATGACTTTTTATTATCGTCCGACCGTTACGGAGGCCTTTGCTTCTGTTCAATATATAATGACTGAAGCTAATTTTGGTTGGTTAATCCGATCAGTTCATCGATGGTCGGCAAGTATGATGGTCCTAATGATGATCCTGCACGTATTTCGCGTGTATCTCACCGGCGGCTTTAAAAAACCTCGTGAATTGACTTGGGTTACAGGTGTGGTTTTGGGTGTATTAACCGCATCTTTTGGTGTAACTGGTTATTCCTTACCTCGGGACCAAATTGG